GGATCTATGTTCAACGGATCACACCTACCAAGAAAAAGTATTTTGTTTTGGTTCGACCCGTAGTCACATATGAAATATCCGATGGGATAAATTTAGCAACACTTTTCCCTCGTGATATCTTGCAGGAAAAGGATAATGTCCAATTTAGAGTTGTCAATTATATCCTTTATGGAAATGGCAAGTCAATTCGAGGAATTTATCACACAAGTATTCAATTAGTTCGGACTTGCTTAGTATTGAATTGGGACCAAGAACAAAATGGTTCTATAGAAGAGGTTCATGCTTCCTTTGTTGAGGTAAGGGCAAATGATCTAATTCGCGATTTCATAAGAATTGAGTTAGTCAAGTCCACTATTTCGTATACCGGAAAAAGGTATGATAGGGCAAGTTCCGGATTGATTCCCGATAATGGATTAGATTGCACCAATATCAATCCTTTTTATTCCAAGGCGAAGATTCAATCACTTAGCCAACATCAAGGAACTATTGGTATGTTGTTGAATCGAAATAAGGAATGCCAATCTTTGCTAATTTTGTCATCATCCAATTGTTCTCGAATTGGTCCATTCAATAGTTCGAAATATAACAATGTGACAAAAGAATCGGATCCCCTAATTCCAATTAGGGATTATTTAGGTCCCTTAGGCGCTATTGTACCTAAAATATCGAATTTTTATTCATCTTACCATTTAATAACTCATAATCAGATCGTGTTAAAGAAATATTTGCTACTTGACAATTTGAAACAGATTTTCCAAGTACTTCAAGTACTTAAATACTGTTTAATAGATGAAAATAGGAGGATTTATAATCCCGATCTATGCAGTAACATCGTTTTGAACCCATTCCATTTGAATTGGTGCTTTCTCCATCATGATTATTGTGAAGAGACATCGATCAAAATTAGCCTTGGACAATTTATTTGTGAAAATGTATGTCTATTTAAATACGAACCACACGTAAAAAAATCTGGTCAAATTTTAATTGTTAATGTCGACTTTTTAGTTATAAGATCGGCTAAGTCTTATTTGGCTACTCCTGGAGCAACTGTTCATGGTCATTATGGGAAAATCCTTTACGAAGGAGATACATTAGTTACATTTATATATGAAAAATCGAGATCTGGTGACATAACGCAAGGTCTTCCAAAAGTAGAACAAATCTTAGAAGTGCGTTCGATTGATTCAATATCGATGAACCTCGAAAGGAGAGTTGAAGGTTGGAACGAGCGTATACCAAGAATTCTTGGGATCCCCTGGGGGTTTTTGATTGGAGCTGAGCTAACCATAGCCCAAAGTCGTATCTCTTTGGTTAATAAGATCCAAAAGGTTTATCGATCCCAGGGGGTACAGATCCATAATAGACATATAGAGATTATTGTACGTCAAGTAACATCAAAAGTGTTGGTTTCAGAAGATGGAATGTCTAATGTTTTTTCGCCTGGAGAATTAATCGGATTGTTGCGAGCGGAACGAGCAGGGCGCGCTTTGGACGAATCAATCTGTTATCGGGCAATCTCATTGGGAATAACAAGAGCGTCTCTGAATACTCAAAGTTTCATATCCGAAGCAAGTTTTCAAGAAACCGCTCGAGTTTTAGCAAAAGCTGCTCTACGAGGTCGTATTGATTGGTTGAAAGGCCTGAAAGAGAACGTTGTTCTGGGGGGGATTATACCTGTTGGTACCGGATTCCAAAAATTTGTGCACCGTTCAAGGCAAGACAAAAACATTTATTTGGAAATCAAAAGAAAAAATCTATTCGAGTTGGAAATGAGAGATATTTTGTTACACCATAGAGAATTATTTTGTTCTTACGCGACAAACAATTTCCATGAGACAAATTTACATGAGACATCAGAACAATCATTTATGCGATTTAATGATTCCTAAGAGCGGGTTCATTTTCACTTTAACTATCTTTTAACTATACTGGTCTGATTATTGATTTGGTAATAAATAAAATAAGTAATTAAAAAAAATTATGGTTTGTGCCGTGTATCAATGGTCAATCCCCGGTAGAAGGTTCCATCGGAACAATTATTTATTTCAAGGTACCTCGTCTCTTTGTTAATAATACGAAAAAGAAAAAACAAAAAGGAAGTGTGGGAAAAAATGACAAGAAGATATTGGAACATCAATTTGGAAGAGATGATGGAAGCAGGAGTTCATTTTGGTCATGGTACTAAGAAATGGAATCCTAGAATGGCCCCTTACATTTCTGCAAAGCGTAAAGGTATTCATATTACAAATCTCGCTAGAACCGCTCGTTTTTTATCAGAAGCCTGTGATTTAGTTTTTGATGCAGCAAGTAGGGGAAAAAACTTCTTAATCGTCGGTACCAAAAATAAAGCATCGGATTCAGTAGCATCAGCTGCAATAAGGGCTCGGTCTCATTTTATTAATCAAAAATGGCTCGGTGGTATGTTAACGAATTGGTCCACTACGGAAACGAGACTTTATAAGTTCAGGGACTTAAGAGCAGAAGAAAAGATGGGGAAACTCAACCGTCTCCCCAAAAGAGATGCAGCAATGTTGAAGAGAAAATTATCTACCTTGCAAACATATCTCGGTGGGATCAAATATATGACGGGATTGCCTGATATTGTGATCATCGTTGATCAGCAAGAAGAATATACGGCTCTTCGAGAATGTGCCATTTTGGGGATTCCAACGATTTGTTTAATCGATACAAATTGTGACCCAGATCTTGCAGATATTTCGATTCCAGCCAACGATGACGCTATAGCTTCAATTCGATTGATTCTTAACAAATTAGTATCCGCAATTTGTGAAGGTCGTTCTAGCTATATAAGAAATCGTTGATTATGATTAAGATTAAGAATAATAAAATTAGTTAATGTTAATTATTGGGCAACTCCATAGATTTATTGGATCGGTTACTTTTTTTTGAATTTTTTAAAATAGAAAAAAAAGAACTGGGGATATTGATATATATTATGATGTTATGTGATTTCTTGGTATCCTAAATATATGATTAATGATTCAAGTTGGTGAGTTGAGAAAGAAATGGTTGAATCAAACTAATTCCTTTTTTGAAGTTCAATTTCTATCAGAGGACAATATGAATGTTATACCATGTTACATTAAAACACTCAAGGGGTTATACGATATATCGGGTGTAGAAGTAGGCCAACATTTCTATTGGCAAATAGGAGGTTTACAAATCCATGCCCAAGTACTTATCACTTCTTGGGTCGTAATTGCTATCTTGTTAGGTTCAGCCATCATAGCTGTTCGGAATCCACAAACCATTCCGACCGACGGTCAGAATTTCTTTGAATATGTCCTTGAATTTATTCGAGACTTGAGCAAAACCCAGATTGGAGAAGAATATGGACCTTGGGTTCCTTTTATTGGAACTATGTTCCTATTTATTTTTGTTTCTAATTGGTCAGGTGCCCTTTTACCTTGGAAAATCATACAGTTACCTCATGGGGAGTTAGCTGCGCCCACGAATGATATAAATACTACTGTTGCTTTAGCTTTACCCACGTCAGTGGCATATTTTTATGCAGGTCTTACCAAAAAAGGGTTGGGTTATTTCGAGAAATACATCAAACCAACTCCAATACTTTTACCAATTAACATCCTAGAAGATTTCACAAAACCCTTATCTCTTAGTTTTCGACTTTTCGGGAATATATTGGCTGATGAATTAGTAGTTGTTGTTCTTGTTTCTTTAGTCCCTTCAGTAGTTCCTATACCTGTCATGTTTCTTGGATTATTTACAAGTGGTATTCAAGCTCTTATTTTTGCAACGTTAGCCGCGGCTTATATAGGTGAATCCATGGAGGGTCATCATTGACTAGTTTTCGAAATAGTCTTTTTTTTTTAGCTTATCCCAATTCATGCATGGTTCAAGATAATCTGCTTGGTTGGAGAACATAATAGATATAAATACGTATGAATATATGACCTAGAGTCGTAGGAGAGAAGATGAACGATATTACGGAATTGTAAAAAAAAAAAAGGGATGGGTTGGGGAGGTCACACTAGATGTATGTAATGTCTATAAGTCTAGCCGCTTTTTGTGTGGGTTTCGAGGAATGATTCTATAATCCGATTCAATATAAAATGTGGCCAGTTTACGTTATGGAAGAAAGAAATGTATATGTAATATGTATATGTAATATTAGATATTCACTAGTTATATAGTCCTATCTATATATAAATAGAAGTCCTTATGCCTTACCTATATACTAACTAACTATATATATATCTAACTATATGCTATATATATGTAATATATATAGCAATATATATAGATAGCAATATATATAGCAAAATAAATAAAAAAAATATATATATATGTATTGATATACATATTGATATCGTTATATTGATATATTGATATCGTTGATATCGATCATATTGATATCCATTGCATATATTGATGATTGCATATATTGATGATTGCATATATTGATTTGATTGCAGTTTACTGCATTTAGATTAGATGGATTACAAGATAAGTCAAGTCCTTTCTTCTGTTTCATTTGTGATTGTGGATTGGATGAAAAAACAGATGAACTCAAGGATATAGAAGAGTAAAGAACGAAGGATGGAATGAAAGAATGGTTGGAAAGAAAGAAATGCAATAACTAGAGCCGTATGTATATGGATTTACAAAAACTTCATCATGGGTAGAAACAAAAAACGAGATATCGAAGTAGTTCTGACGATTCAGTAATATTATCATTAGTTTTTAGTTACTCCGACCCAATAGATCTTAATGATCAAACTTAATGATAAAATTAAGTAATAATTCATTGGTTGATTGTATCATTAACCATTTTTTTTTTTTTTTTGTGCGAGGAACTTACCATGAATCCACTGATTTCTGCCGCTTCCGTTATTGCTGCTGGATTGGCTGTAGGACTTGCTTCTATTGGACCCGGAGTTGGTCAAGGTACTGCTGCAGGCCAAGCTGTAGAGGGTATTGCGAGACAACCAGAAGCAGAGGGTAAAATACGAGGTACT